GATTCTACATCTATTCCTAATAAAAGCCAAGACTCGCTTGGTGGAACGGCAAACACGGCAGACTCAAAATCTGTTTCTAATGGAATATCGGTTCGAATCCGATAGCGAGTATCTCATTCATAAATAGGGGCGGATATAACTTAGGGGTTAAAGTTGCAGATTGTGGCTCTGAAAACACGGGTTCGAATCCCGTTATTCGCCGAAAGAATTAAATATTTTGGCACAAAATATATATTGAATTTTGCCTGCGGCTCCCATCCGTTAGCTTTAATATCTATGCGAAAAAAAGATATATTTGCGCAAAAAAATATATCTTTTTTTCGTAGACCATACTCTAAAGTTTTTCGTGAAATTGCGTGCGGAGGATTGCTTGTCAGGAAAAGGCAGAGAGCTTAGAGGCTGCGATCGGGTCGCCGCCTTTCGGGCTGAAAGGCTTTAGCCCTTTGTTTTGTCGGACAGTATTTCAATATTGTGGTGTCCGACAAAACGAAGTCCGTCCCCTTGGGGCCCTGCCGATGAAGTGCTAGAAACATGCAGAGCGAAAAAAAGATTTTTCTTCGTTCGCGTAGCGCCAGGCTACCATAAAGACTAGATTAATGATACAAGGCGCTGAGAAAAACAGTGGCCCCAATTATGCTGTAGTGAATCCATTTATATAAATTTTATAAATTCAACCGCCGCCCGAAGCGGCTCATGGTAAGACACGGATAGTACCTTGTACAACTATGTATCGTCTCAGCCACCGAAAAATCTGCCCATTGTTATCCCAGGCTAGGACTTGAGCCCTGCCTAACTAAGCGCTACCTCACCAGCTAATTCGGGGAAGGATACTTCTTTGCCTTTACAGCCACTAGGTGCTTCTTTGGCTCTGCGGGTTCTCGGGCTGGCTCTACGATTAACTTCGCCGAAATTGCTGAGAAAGAAGAGATCTTCCAGGACCTGGTGTTTCATGTACCCAGAAAGCTTTTCGTCATGAACTAAGCGACCAAGCTCTGCCAATCAAGCCTACGGGCCCGATTGTCAAAGTGAGGCCCCGTTACTTGGTTATTCCCCGTCGACCAAGTAGCCCTATTAGATCTTCATCTCTCTTTCATATAACGAATAGAGCGTCAAATGGGTGTGACGTTAAACATTTAAACATTGCGCTCGAAAATCATCAACCATGTTTGTTAATGGATCACTTCTGTCCGTTGGCTTGTTCAACCAGAAACAAAAAACATGCGCCGGGTAACAACATGAGACCAAGAAGTTGTTGAAATACCGATGTTGTTTCTAAACCAGTCGCTTCTTCCATATCCATATGATTGAAAACAGTGGCTCCTGCGTCTTGTCCATATAATAAAACTAAATTTTGGCTGTAGGAGGCTGGGGGTAGCAGCAATTGTGCCCATGTATTGTTTGGTGCTTTTTCAGTCAAGTACAAGATGCAAGTAGGACCTGCGCTAGAAGCAAGCTGTGCAATCCAATGGCCCCGATTGTTCGGCAGAATATTTTTGATTTTTCCTTTCTCTTTCGGTTTAAATAAAGTTTTACCTTTAATGGTACACAATATATTCTTGATTTGTCGCCATTGTCGGCTTGTCAAGCCACTACAATGAAATAAAAGAATATATGGATATTGTTTTTCGATCTCTTGGGCCCGCCGAAGGGCACTCGACCTTAGGGAGAGGGCTTTTTTTCGTAGAAATTTTCGTTGCATAAGGCCATTTAAATTTTTTTTTCGAAACGACTATTACCACGCGCACAACAGGTATGGCCTTTGGGTCACTGATGAACAAAGTGGACAGGAGGTGCTTACCTTATGATTGTGATATTGGATGGGCAGAGGTACGAGCCTGAAGCAAAAATATAGGTCAGTTTTTTCTCAAAGATAAAAACGTTCCAATCATCCTTATTCGTAATGAATGGCCCAAATATAAAAATGAGGTGTCGACAGCCGATAACAATTCGATCAACGATCTACCATGGTTGACGACAGGGGAGACAAAACATTTTAATATCGTGTGCTTGAGTTGCGAAGGAATGAAACTGCACAGAGGGGGGAAGCGATCAAGCAGTCATGCTGCTTGATTGGCGAAGGAATAATCTACGTGGAGTCATAACGCGAGGCGCGCTCGATTCAGAAATCATATTATAAGCTGCGAGGATTATGATCTCCGCGAAGGGGGTACGAGCCTCCTGGTTTAGCACTGACCGGGGCGACCGGTCCTGCCTGCGCGATAAAAGTACAAGTTCAGGATGTACTAGGGCATTTCACTTAGCCGGGTTCGGCAACGGAGACCTTATGGAAAAAGATCCGGGATTTCGCTCATCCCGAAAAGGATGACCGAATAGCAGGAGGCAAGCCGGCTCCTGTGTTTGAAGATGGGGATCCGTACTGGCGAATCGGAGTTCCGGCACTCCACCGAATGGCTAACCCCGGGCCGTTTAACCTCCTTCGTTTTGCGGCGCGCGCGAACGTACGCTGTTCACTATACGCCTTTCGAGGATGGTGCGCGACGAGGAGTCGGCCCCCTAACCTTATCATGGAAGAGATAGACCTAATGTAGTGGCTCATATCACTGGGAAAAGGGGGGACTGAACGACATCTCCTTTTTACAGGGCGTCCACTGGATTAGACAAGCCGCACGGGTAAAGAACGGTGAGACCCTCTAAATAAAGCCAGAGACGCACACGTAGTGGCTATGGATGCATTTACCGTACGAAGTGGGGGGGACCCCGCCTAACTGAAAGGGACCTAGCAATAGAAAAGCGCGTGATAAGTGGGGAAGGGCCTATGTACTTACTAACCGCTCCCCGTTTGGCAAGTCCAACTTTGACGCAGTCTATCAGGCAATCTTCCAAGGTATGCCTTTCCGGATTCGACGAAGAAGCTCCGAAGAAGGTCAGGTTAGGAAGCTGTGTGATGGGCGGCCACTATCCCGTACGGGTCGGAGAGCAGTAGCCCGGCTCATCGGTGAGCGAGGTAAACCTACCGTCGTACAGGGTCTTTCTCTCGGGTCATTCATCTCCGATAGAATCATTCAGTTATGAACTAGCGGCGTGGGAAGAGATAACCAGACTACCCGCCGGGTGCAGCTCATTTCTTATATCGATCGAAACAAATATCGAAGTCATGATGGACTTATGCGAGCGTCTTTTCCCGTATTTTTCTACTTACCCAAAATTCTGTAAAGCACGATCGAGTGTTAGCTCTGAAGAATTATAACTCAACATTATACGCAACATCTGTGCTTAATAGGGTCGCCCACCACTCGAGAGAAAAGTGCGTAGAAAGTTTCTCAAGCAAACTAACTTTGCCTGTTTTCTAGACCGAAGTACGGAGTGCGGACAAATTCCGGGGAAAGATCATATAAGTAGTAAGGAACTACTGGATGGGGCCCTCGAACGAAAAATTAACCATGAGACGGGTAAAGCATGAGCCTGCGAGAGTTGTTTAAATACCGATGTAGCTCTAGCTGCTTTTAGTATATACATATGATTGATTATAAATTATAGTTATTTTCCGTACAATAAAAGAAATTAGTAACTGAAAACCTTTTTTGCTAGCCTCCGGAACAACTTTTTTGTCAGACAAAAAAGGGTATGTTTGGACTTCGTCCGAAATAAGAAAATGCAGAGCGCGAAGTGATCAGCCGTTCCCTAATGTGCCAGTGGCGCTACGTGGAGTGATTTTATTCTTGTGTAAGGTTGATTTATGGGCTTTTTGGAGTATAGCCAAGTGGTAAGGCATCGGCCTTTGATGCCGAGAAACAAAGGTTCGAATCCTTTTACTCCAGGCTGCCCCGTTTGACGAAAGCAGAAAGAAAGATTTTTGCTTGGTTGAAGGCCGATGGGGCATAAGGCCAGGCTGGCGCTCGGACCAAGAAATTTTTTTTTATTTCGCCTTTTTGCTATCACTCCAGAAAAGAGCTTGCGTCCTTTCTTAGCGTCTCTCATCTCATACGAGGTGGTCTCCTTGGAATTATCATAACCGAGTGTAGAACCCGCCGCCATCTGGTTCATGTCGGGAGAGTCATAGATCTATCTAATGCTGCTCTCTCTATATAAGATTGGACACCTCATCGATATCAAAATTCTACAGCGAAATTTAGTGCACAGAATTCTCGAAAAACGGGCATGATTCCGCACCGGCGACCTATGTCCCTATGTCCCAAGGATATAATATAGGATACAGGATCTTTGTTTGCGCGACCCACATAAATGGAAATATCCGCTGTATCTGTAATTTTCTCCCGAGCAGCAGGCTCCTTCTACGCATGTGGTAGATATATATACCGGGGTCCCAGGTAAAACAAAATCTATAATAAAATCGTTCTCGCAATACCAGGTTATTCGTAGATTCATCTATTCAGATACATTTTTTTTTTTCAACACAGCCAAATCCACAGTATTGAGAAACAAAAATAACCACAAGAAATTTTTAATTCCAATCCAATCTGTAAAAGGTGAGCTTACGGAAAAGACTGAGCGAGCCTCCCAACGAAGCCATAACGAACCCTATCCAAATACGGAAAATAAAAGGGAGCTTAATTACTGTCGTATACCAGCCTGTTTCAAAACTTCCAGTTCCGATCAAAGCATAGAGATCCGTAAATAGATTGGTATGTATAGCCACTTTGGTAGTGCTCGTTTCTTGATTCGAAAAATAGAATCTTTTCTCTGGGAACATACTCAACCAATGTGAAAAACTATGCTGTTCTAGAACTGTAAAGCCCTTCTTTCGTAAAGAAGTGTGCGGAAAGCCACCAGCCATTTCTGGCCTTCCGCCCTTCGGCGGACCAAAGAAGTTTCCTTCTCCCGTTGGTGGAGAGCTAAAGCCTCTACCGTGGGTCGAGAGCTTCGCACCTTCGGTAGGCCGGGATTGCAACAGGGCAGGACGTGATTCGCCATGCTCAAACATTGATGGGTTTGTCAGGGACGGTTTATAAATGATTAAATTACCACAAATGGAGTGAAAAGTGGGCCCATGTAATTGATCAATACCTCGCAAAGTGCTACGAACCTTACCTATATGTAGTTCGTAACCCAATGGTGTTTTCCCCGTAGATTGTATCTTTTTTGCGTTGGGCAGAATTACACCCATAATAAAGATGCAAACTCCTCCATGTGAAAGCTTCATATTAACGGGAGCTTTTCGAAAGTCGTGACCAACAGTCATCGGTCCGCTCGGTAAGGCGCAAACAAGAAAACATCTACTCCAATTCAAGTTATTTCTTCTCAGTGACGATATAATAAGCTCGCGTCTTCTCTGCCTGTGAAAAACAAAGAAAGGAAATTTGTGCCTCGCTAACCTATCGCGCCTATGATGAGACAATAGAAAGAACGTGCGGAAGAGGAAGAAACAAAGGACACCGCAGAAAGATTCTAAATATGAAAAGTCCCCCATGAATTTGAGAATAGTAAAATGGAGAAACAACAACAAGGCCCGCCGCAGGGCCCGGACACTGTCAGCCAGGGTCCCGGACTTTGTTTTGTCGGACATGACAAAACCAAAATACTGTCCGACAAGGGCCGCCGGAGACTGTCCGACGAGAAGGGGGGGAAAAAATTGCCGAAAAAAGGATAAAATTGACAAGGCTTTTTCATCCAGAAAAGAGGAAATATATTGGATTTTTTCAGGTGAGCTGCTCTCGATTATGTTGGGTAACAGAAGGGGTCTTGCTCTTATCGAAACTATCCTTTTTGCTTCGTCCAGAGAGCGTATGAACCCCCTGGAATGTATGAGAACTGAAACGAGTAATAAAGATGTAGAAATAGGTATTATAGTACCATTAAAAAAAGGAGCACCTGTTGAAACATCTCTACTTACCAACCATTGAAATAGTATGGGTGCTGCTGTGCCACAAAGCACGACCAAAAAAATGAGGAAAAATAAAAAATTCTGTAGTTGGACCATCTGCTCTATTCGTTTTGATTATTTCGCTCCCTCGGACCAGAGAATACAGTCTATTCCCTCGTGTTCCCTCCTCGTTCTGACGAATGCGTACAGAAAAAAAGATTTTTTAGGTCCGAAGGTCTCGACCAGCGAGAGAGGAGTGTATCTAATTGAAATGAAGTTGGCTCCTTCTGTCCCGATCAACCGCTTTGCGCTGGATCGGGCTAAAGTCACTTACAAGAGGTAGCTTCTTTTATTTAGGCTTTCTACTTGCTCCGTATACAATGACTTCGTCGCGACCTTCTGTGCCCTCCACCATAAGCTTTGCTAAACGATCGGATCGATACGAGTGCGCAAATAGAGTGCTTCGTGAATGCCACAAGATCTGGTTCACAGGTTTTGAGACCGTAGGATCTCGGTTTGATGATGGAACGGATAATGCACCAACTAGCTGGGTACCTGATTGCTGCTTCATTCTGAAAAAGGAAATCAAAGATATGATGGTAATTATAGAGAAGAAACACCATAAAAAGATTCCTCGTGTCGAATCTGTAGCAGAACTATGAACGGAAGCTAGCAATCCGGAACGCACGAAAAAAGTTCCTAGAATACGACATAAAAAAGTAACCATATTGAGAAACAGGGTCCAATCATTCAATTTAGGTAAAATGACCGAATGAATACAAGCGGTAGCTAATACCCAAGGCATGAAAGAAGCATTTTCTACAGGATCCCAGAACCACCAGCCGCCCCAGCCCAATTCGTGATAAGCCCACCAACTTCCTAGCAATATGCCTACCGTTAAAAAGCACCAACATGTCAAGATCCAAATTTGAATTTGTTTCCACGCCACCGTATTCGCGCTGCGGGTCCCACCAAAATGGAAATACATAGTATTTGTTTCACGAACAACACTTTTAGCCCGCTCTCCATCGGCCAATGACCCAAAGGGCACGCATGGAGCGGTTCTCGTGTGTGGAAATCTACCAGCCATTTCCGGCGTTGGGTCCTTACCCGGCTTTACCGGAAAACGACCAGGAAACAAAAATATATTATTCAAACGCGGCCCGTTTATTATTCCGGATAAACATAAGCAAAAGCCAATAGCACTTGCGACGTATCCCGCATAAATGCAAGGAGGATGTATAGCTAATATAGGATCTTGTAAAACAGGATTTGATTCCGCAAGTGATTTGGTACAAACAAATGAAATTCGAACGAAAGGATTGGAACTTGCTAATAGAAAAATAGGGAAAAATAAAGCAATGCCTTTATAAATTTGCTGTTCATCCATGAGCGAAATTGCCCGCTGGTCGGGACCTCCGGACGGGAACAAAAAGAAATATTTTTTCTTTTCCCCCTCCGCTTGTTCCGATACATTGCTGGGTCGGGCCGGGTAACAAAAAAGGAATCCGTAAAAACTTAGGATCCAACACCATAATAACAGACTACCCTCATGATTAGACCAGGTTCCCGATATTTTATAAAACAAAGGGGCATTAGCATTTGAGTTGGTGAATACGTTGTAATTGGAAAAGTCGGAAGGAATATAGCAGAACAAAATACCAAAGAAGGACATAGTGAACAAAAAAAAATAGAGTGAAACAGCCACGGGGCGCAGCTTGTTAGTTAACGCAACGGAAATACTCAGTACTAAAAAATAATGGCCCAATTCCGGTGACATAACATTATAAACTTTGCTTATGATTGGCAACAAAAAAATATTTTTTTGCCGTACAGCTGGGTTCGTTACGGCATTTGGCATGCCGATTATGAGTCCTCCCAACCTCAATAACGGAGGAAGATTACACACGTCGCGAGCTAGCCTCTTGAAATGAAACTCTCACAGAATAGCTTCTATGAACCCTATAGAGGGAATAGGGAGCCCAGCATAGAGCCATATGCGCCTTGCCTTTTCCACGAATCAGCAAGAAGAATTGGCGAGCAGCTCTACTCTATCAGTTGCTTTTTCACGGATCATGGAAACTTTGTCTTCTTCATGATTGACGTCATACATCATGGGCAGTATTTACCCATCAATACGAGGCCTTGGGTATAAAAAAAATATATATTTTTTTTTATACCTAAGGCCTACTTTGGCCAGCATTGACGGGGTTCATGTAACGAATAAAAAGAATTCTTTGGCGATGTTTTTCAATGAAATAAATTTACCCTTGAACTGCTACGGCCTGCTGGTCCTTAACCCTCGAATCAATAGGGGATAGCCTCCCTTGAAATGTTTCAACCAAATTGTGGGCCTACCGCACTACGTCCCTTGCGCGCGTTTTCCTTCCCATAGGCTTTTGGCTCCTGATGACAAAAAGCCCGCCGCAGGGGGGGCACTGTCAGACGGAACCAGGAGGTACTGTCCAACGTAGAGAGAGAAGAAGAGACTGACGAAAGAAAAATAAAAAATTCTTGACAAGGCTCCAGGAAAGTCATTGGCTTTTTCGCTGGAAATAAAAAGATGGAATTATTCGACGTGTTTCTAAAATAAACAAAATCCCGGTTAAAAAAAAAAAGCTAGCAAAGATTAAAAAGATTGGAATGAGCATAGAAATATGTATTGCAGTACCAAATTGGCTAATGCTTGAAGGTTGATGCAACGTATTCCACCAGTTGACAGAAAACTTAATTATTGGTATATTGATCGGCCCTATACATATAAAAATAGAAGCAACATCCGCAGAAAACTCTTGAAAACGCAGTGCACCCAGGTAAATAAAAAACAAGATTAATACCGAGGTTAAACGAGCATCCCATACCCAAAAGGTCCCCCACATAGGTTTTCCCCAAACCCCCCCGGTGACTAGGGTGAACAACGTAAACGAAGCACCTATTTTGGCACCGGTTTTGGAAAATAACTGAAAAAGGGGATGTTTTGTTAATAAGAATAACACACTGCTAATAGCCATTGCAATATAAATAAGTAAACTCATCCAAGCTGCGGGAACATGCACATAAATAATGCGATAATTTTCACCCTGTTGAAAATCGGATGGTGCTACCCAAATACTTAAATAAATAGCTATCGCTGTTAGAAACCAGCAAAATCCAATGAGAATTTGCGCGTAGCGGAAAGAGCAGCACATAAAGAGAAAAGGACGTAATAACGGGACATACATAGTAATTTTCTAGCTTTTGTCAAACAAAAACGCGGAGCGGGAAAGCTAAAGCAAACCTGCGCTGCGCGACGTTCCAGCCGTTTAAGCCCCGGTACCTCGGTTCTACAAGCCAAAGTTCGTAAAGCCCTTTGCGCTTTTACTGAAACGCTTGTTTCACAGAAATGAAAAACAAGAGAAGTATTTTACTTTTTATAAAGTGAAACTTACGCGGACCGCTTTGTCGATTCAAAAAAGATGATTTTTTCTTTTTCGTGGAATAGAAAAGGCTGTTTTTCTTCTCACTTTATTCAAGGGTCGACCAAAGTGAGACACTCGACCAAAGGAATTTCTTTCCTTCTTAGGTCGACCGCGTCGACGGACATCGGTTTTTGCAATACCTTCTTCATATGAGATTTTATTATATGATTATCGAATGAAATCCATGGTTTCAACCAATATGATTGTAAAGTGCATTTCAATTAATTCCCCGAAACACGTTCATATAACGGAAAATATAATTACTTTTCCTCACCTGTACTTGCATACACTATACAAGGATTTCTTTTCTAATATTCACACGTCCAAGATAAAAGGTGGTGTCGATTTGGACCTTTTTCTATTCGAAAGACGGTTCGTACTCGAACGTAGTCTAACCCGACCCGGTGACCCACATATTCACAGGCTTTTCGGAAACACAACCTTTTTCTGTTGTCACCATAAACCTATCCGCCATAGGGGAAACAAGTTCCGCCAGTGAACGGGCCGCCGGAGTCGACTGGGCCTTTGGGAAAAAGAAAAAGTCGCTCTCAAGCTATGGTCCAAAGACTGGAATTACGGTGGGCTTTATCAACACCGCGGCGAATTCGCTTACTTGAGGTGCATGACCACGCCAAAGGAGATAGTTGCGAAGACCAAACACGATTACTGGACTATTGGACAAATCCACCAAGTCCTCCATTGCCGCGGGGCGGAGATACAGACCAAGCGGATTTTACCGTCTTCCGGACCGTCAAGTACTTTGGTACACTGTTGTAACGATTTGACGGTGGGGTAGGTAAGATTTCGATAGCTTCTTCTCTCGAATTTTTGCACCACCCTTGAGCAGCACAACACCTTAAAATTTCGAGGCTATCTTTCAACCCCCCCGCCCCTTTCGGCCTTTTGGAAGGGCCTCTCGGCGGTTAATCGAAAAGTTAACCATTGGCGGCATATATGCCGAGGTATCTTTCACGGCAGCGTGCACACTTCCACTTTTTATGTTTAGGGTAGACCAAAGCGAGACACTCGACCAGAGGTAAAATTGGTGAAAATAATTTTAAATCATTTTGCTAGTAAAGTTCGAAAAGTGATTGAGACTAGAATGGGATAAGGAAATAGAAACAAAAGTAAATATCCCATTAATGAAATAACATGGAACCATTCTGTTTCGATAGAAGTACAAAAAACGATTAAGGGCAATAAAGTGGGTAAGGTTGTTAGATTTTGCAAGCTGTTCCAACCATTGGATGTGATTCCGAGAGCCAAACAGGAATGAATACCACACATAAGAGTAAATATCTGGCTTCCTATAATAATGGTGAACCAATTCATTTTGGATTGATCAAATTGGTACGGAAGTTGTAACACGGGAAAACTACTGAAAACACCACTTATTTGAAGAACCCAGTGACCATACAATTTAGAAAGTAGGATTTTTTGCAAACAATAACCGCTTAAATAATACAATTCGAGCGTACCGTCTTCAAAATCATTTTGAAAAAAACGTTCAGGAAGAAAGGCAAACAACAAACAAATCCGCATTAAACCTAAATGAAAATGAGCTAAGAAATCTTTGGAAAAGCCCATCATTGAAGGCATGGCTACGATATACAACAGAGATAGAGAAAAAGTTGTTATTAGTATAGATGAATTGAGTAGAATATGTTGATAAAACAGTTTCATAAAGATTTTAAAGGCACGTAGCGCCATCGAGAGAAGTTCTTTTTTTTTAGTTTTTGGATCCAAATATAGATTTTTTTACATCGTAATATTCTGGGCTTTAGCTCTCCACCAAAGCGAGAGGCACGTAGTGCTCGACCCGAACCTTCGGCCCGTAGGACTGCAACACCCCCTATGGGGGCGGAGTCTTTGCCAATCTACGGGATTGGCCGGGCTTACCCGTGGCTGACGACGCTGGCCGGGGCACGGCAGAGACACATTTTTATCGATTTGCTAATCGAGCAGGACAGAGTAACAGCGTTTGATTCTTTCAAAGCCTTTTTACTTTAACCCTTGGCCTCTGCGATCTCTTCGCAAGAATGACTGTTTTCGCAATCAAATTACAGAATAAATATACAAACTTTATAGAATCATCATTCACTGGAACGGGATAAGTTATTAATTTATGTAATCTGTTTGGAATATTAGAATCCACCAAAGCTACAATAGGTATTTGTAATTGATTAGCTTCAAGTATAGCGATGGAATTTTGATTTGCATTTATTATTACTAAACAATCCGGAATATTGTGTGTCACGATTCCTTCAAAACATTTTTGCATCTTTCTGAAACGTGGAAAATGATCGAAAGGCGAAAATGTAGAAGCGTCTTTCAAATTGGGATGTGCGGAGAAATCTTGAAAGTGTTTTTGTACTCTTCTCATATGTTTCCAATTGGTCAAAAACCCCCCAATCCATTTATGATTGATATAGCTCTGATTGGTTCTCTTTGCCATTCGTTGAATTATTCTATTATATTCCGGATTGGTATTTACCAATAATAAATGGCCTTTTGCACCAATGATAGATCCAATCAAATTACAGGCCCTTCGTAAACAAATAAGTGTTTTTTCCAAATCAATAATAGCCATTTCATTTCTAAATCCATATAAATATCCTTGAAAATCAGGAGTTGGTATCCGATGGCCCAGATATGCGTTTGTACTCAGTAATTTTTGAATAACCAACAAATTAGAATTGCACATAGTTCCTTTTTTCCTTTCGTTTAGATAGCTCAGGTGGTTAGAGCAAAGGACTGAAAATCCTTGTGTCAGTGGTTCGAATCCACTTCTAAACACAATAAGGGTCGGGTGGGACGGCGGCCTTCCGTTATCGGATGTATCGCTGGGGGCCGCCGCCCGCTCGGGCGAATGGCCCGGGGATCGCGGCGGCGGGGCTCCACACACCATCGAAGCCCCGTATAAGTAATCAATCTCGAACGCCGTTCACTCCTACCCCTGTAACGAACGTTCGTCGAACCTCGGATGCTTTATTCCCTCACTTCCGGTATATGAGGTTGTTTACGAAACGCTTCCCAGAAATAGCCTTTAATGAGCCAGTCCTCAGACATTAACGCTCATATGCTGGGTACGAAGGCGTCTGCTGCGGCGGCGACCGTGCGGACTTTCATATATGTGCCGGGAATGAACTTCGTCTACCCCGATGGATGAAGGATTTACCGCTTGTCCCTGAGCTTTTTCAGGAGCCATTCATTGAAGGGCATGTAAGTTCGAAAAACCAAAGTATGCGATCAGCCCCAGATTTTGTCAGTCAGAAAATTGGAGATTTCCAACCCCTTACCAGTAGTTCAATGAAAATACCGGGGAACCGAGACCGATCTCTCTAAGGCCCCGATCAAGTTTCCCGACCTGGACAGAAAAGATAAATTTGGTCAGGAGCTGCTTTATAGTTCGATAATTCCGCTGTATGAACCTTGGGGAGAGCAGGAAGGCGGGAAATTCGTGGGAGTTCATTCAATTCCATTCCTACGTCACACCCGATTCCCAAAGTAGGGAGGTATCCGGGTGTTAGGGAGGAAGTATGGGAGCCGGATTCACTTCCGTGTATTTATCCGTAGGCTCGGGCGGCTTCCTGGCCTCGAGGTCGGCGTCGACCCGGAGCATAACTAAAAAAGGATGAGGTGGTTGGTACTTTGTGTTTGCTTTTTGGGAAGAAGTGACCAATTCGAACGATCACGTTTAGCTCAATCGTACATTTTAGCGATCAAATGGTACATTTTTGCAATAATAAATGGCAGAGAGAGAAGCCAACGATGGGTAAACGATTTACCGCAAAAATGTACCATTTCTCGTGTACCTTAGTGTCGCAAGAGGTGAACCCATTTTCCTGCTGATCCTTCTCCCCACCACCTATGGGAACCGAATATACCAGCAGAAATTTACATAATTTTTGAACCTTTTCTCATCACAAAAATCGTGAGAGGGAGAGGAAAAAGGGTCAGGTTCTTATCATAATTACCGGAAATTATGCATCTACAATTGGGTTTAGTAATGAGCATCGGAATGATAAAGAAAAGGATAATAACGCCCATATCATTATTATTCCCAATGATGTATCTATCATTGGAAATAGTAATGATGATAGAAATTGGATAAGACTGATCCCGATGATCATAATTAAATTATGATCATCGGGATCAGTCTTATCAAGACGAGGATTCAAATTCATATATATGTATACAGCACAGCAGATATATCTTTTCAATATCCTTGATCATCATTATGACGATCGGAGATCATCATAATTAACCCCGTCCTCGTGTTGATTTCTCTATCACCCAGATAATGACCTTATTTGTTGGATTATGGATTCTACTGGATAGTAATAATAATAATGTTGATGTCTATCCATCGACTCGATTCTTACTTAATTCGGATCATTCATATATGTATATGATCAAATCATATACATATTTTCCGTTGCAACTCCCCATTTCTATCCAAATCACCGGATTTAAATGAGAAATTCACAAAGAGAGGGTTGTATCTCATTGTTCTCAGTTCCCCTCCCCCCTCCCCGGCTGCCGTCCAACGCGCCATCCGTGAGAAAGACCTACTTCTATGTATCTATTCCCCGCTCCTTATCCGTTATGTTCGGATAAATAATAATACTAAATCTTCCTTTTCCTATTCCCCATTTACCTTTCGGGTACACTGTTTCTAGCTTCAGCCGGGGGATAGGGGGCAACCCCCTTACCCCTATCCCCCGTCTAAACCATCACGGCAGGGCTTATTCCGTCATATCCTTCATTACCCATATTTTCCTATTTCTTGCTCAAAAAAAATATATATATTTTTTCGCCGCTGGCCGGTTGTCCCGCCGTCTACGTTGGTCGCATACGGTGGATAAGCTTAAAGGTTAGTTAGTCGGGATCTTTGTACTAGGTAATGGGTTATTTACAGGAACAATAGAATCGTAAAGTAGGCTAAGGACGGATTCGAACCATCTTTATAGGATTTGCAATCCAATACATTACCTTTATGTTACTTAGCCATTTCTTATACTTTTCGAACCGGAATAAAAAGGAATATGAGAAACAACAGGATTGGCGTCAGCCAAAAACGCTTTGTCACAACCATTAATATGACTCAATCGTACCAACGTACTTTTTTTATAACATCATTTTTTAATACCACCCCGAGAAGAATACGGCAACGTATTCAACTACCGATTGGTATTTGATAGCCATCTCTCCCCTTTAACTTAGTTCAACCTTGTGAAAGGAGCTAAATTTTGTCATATGTGATGGCCGTTGCTACCTACTTCGTTTTATTGAAGCCGTTGTCGATTCGGAATCCCGGCCGGGGATTCCATAGTTTTTATTGTATCGAACATTATCAAATGCAATATATGTTCAATAAAATTATTTTGATATTACGTGAAAAATGAAAAGGAAACTGCGTACCACCTCTCCCTATAGTTTCGTGCCATTCAGCTTCCTCCCCATGGGTACGTAGTCAGGGAGCGGTATAGGGCCCCAGGGGATCCGGAGACCTTAGGGAGAGGGCGTGTGGATTGAGTGAAGGCATGTAGTGCTCGATCCAAACCCTTTACGTAATCTCCGCCGCACCTTATTCCACGCGGAAAGACCGATTTTAACAACATCACGGAACAAGTACGCCCTGTGGTTTTCCATTGCGAATACTAGGGATTTACAACAGGGTATAGCCAGTCAAATAGCCCGACTCATGCTACGTATAACTCCTTCTTATAAGTATAGCAAGACCGATCGTTCGCTCGGGCTTACTTACGTGGTTATCGTTTCGGTCACGTCATTTATTCCCGTGATTTTGAAGGGTTGACCGGCGGCGAGGTCGGATTTCTAGCTCTTGAATTGATCAGGTCTTCAGTCACGGCATATCTTTTCGAATTCAAAGAGCATGCGGGCACTCCGGGCGGCAGCCTTCATTCAGGTCTAGATAAAAAGTTCAAATTCACTTTGCTTTGGGAGCTTCCGACTTTTTATTAAGTCCGTGTGACAACAGAGTGCATCAGCCTTTACTGTTTATATTTACGAATTCAAGGATATGCTAGCCAGTAAGGTGGTCCTTCGTTACGACGAGCCATGGTTGGTGCTAAGCTACGAATGAAGCGCATAGAGCCTACCAAATACTACTATCCGGTAGGAAATAATTCATTATCTCCACCCATGCTCTTCCCAATCTATAGAAATCTTGAGTATTTGATGCCTCAGGCATGGTCCGGGGCCAAAGGTTATCGTCGCTTATATATGGTATTATACATATCATGTCTCTTCCGTTAACCCGCTGCCCCCCCTCCCTCCGGGCCATAAGGGTTAGGGTTGATTTTAGTATATCGGGTTGTTGTTAGTTTGGCTGCATTTTGATGGATCAGCCATGAATGGTCATTGTTTTGATAGAAACAAAAGTAAACGGTTATGCTAGAAGGTGCAAAATTAATTGGAGCAGGAGCAGCGACCATTGCTTTAGCGGGAGCTGCTGTAGGTATTGGAAACGTTTTTAGTGTGCGCCTCGCCATAGCGCGTTTGGATCAGCGAAGGTTAACGGATTATCGCACGGCCTTAGCCCTAACCTGTAGCGGGAACAGACCGCAGGGAACCATAGCATGGGTTTCAGTCGAATTTCGTCGCACGGTGTTCACGAGTGCTTCAGAGTCAAGCGTTACTCCCTCCAACGAAGGAGGCCCGGAGGAAGGCACTAAGGGCCAACTAAACCCTTTGTGCAAACAACCCCACGGGGAAACTGCAGGAAGCAGGAAAAGTCGCTCACTAACCTAAACGACGAGCAAACAACCAAACGTGAAAGCAAGGGATCACCCCAATGGACCCCGAAAAGGTTACCACCTAGGTGCCAAACCCCAGAGGACCAAGGTATATCCAAAAATGTTATGGGTGACAGATCAGTCATAAGTACTCCGAGGGATACACTGGGCAAACCAAGTTGCGTATACGACGATGCCCGTAATGTGAAAGACTCTGAGGGAAGGACTGTAGATGGTAATGTGCCACCACAGAAAGGCGCGGAAAAAAGTTTTTTCTGTCAAACAGCCCGCGGGCACGTGGTGCGAAGACAAAAGGGAGGGTCGACCAACAGGAGAGGGCGGGAAATCGAAGACTGAGAAAAGCTGAAATATTTTTTTTTGGGAGTGTAGCGGAACCGGCGGAAGCAACTACTAAAACCAGGGCCAATAGAGGTGAGTCTAGACGAGTGACGCCTACCGCACTCGGTCGCGTCTTCTATGAAGACATTTACAATATAGACAACCTTAGGGCTGGCTATGAAAGGCTAAAAGGAAAGGTAGCCCCGGGAATCGACGGTGGAACTAAAGCGGACATGACCGACAAGGCCCTTGAAAAACTATCCAAAGAGTTGAGGAGGCAGGCATATGCCCCGAAACCCGCCAAACGGATAATGATTCCTAAACCAGATGGCGGCAGTAGGCCCCTTTCTATTGCTTCGACGGTTGACAAAGTTGTGCAATCCACTTTAAAAGGACTCGTGGAACCGCACTTTGAGTCGCTTTTCAGAGACTCAAGCCACGGGTTCCGCCCTGGTAGAAGCTGTCATGAAGCCCTGCGAGCCCTCCGTTACTCGTGGACGGCACCCACTTGGCTTGTACAAATTCATATTAAGAAAGACTTTGACAAGATTCATCACGACCTGCTTATTAGGGAGATGGAATCAGTACTGCGATCTAAAGCACTACAAGATCTTATGCGAAAGCTACTTAACGCAGGATACATAGATGTATATAACCTTACGGATCGAACGCGATACAACACAGAGGGCGTTCCGCAGGGCTCTATAATATCCCCGCTTTGTGCCAATATCTTCCTACATAAGTTGGATTGCTACGTCGAAGACATACTCATACCCAAATACAATGTAGCGAATATGCGCCTAGCGTCGGCAGAATATAGTAGGAAAAGGCTTGATATCCATTCAAAAGACAAAGCCTTCTTCAAGTACCATACAGAATTGGGGCAGGCCATCGAAAACATCAAACACCTAGAGTGGATGAACCGGAAACAACAAAAAAAATATATTTTCGTAAAAAAAAAAGATTTTTTTGGAAATTTATTCTTTTTCCGAAACCCTAAAGTTTCCTGCCCTTTGGGCCGAAAGACGCTTCCAGAAATGGCTGAGAAAGAAGGATTAGAAAGACTTAAGTACCTACGGTACGCGGATAACATAATTTTGGGTGTTATAGGCACCAAACGAGATGCCCTAGATATTATAAAAGCCGTGCAAAACTTCCTGCAGGAAGAACTGGAGTTGGAGATAAACGAACATAAAATTTTACACGCAAAGTCCGGGATGGCCAAATACTTGGGTGCATTAGTAATATATTACGGCACCCGAAGTGTGGAAATCTCAACCACTGACGAGATATCCGATGTCAACCAAGTAAGACTCCGATCTCGTCCACAACTAATAGCTCCCATAAAGGACTTAATAACTAGAGCCTTGGAACTTGGATACGCGAGAAAAAACGCCAGGGGCTTAGCTCGGGCAACCTCCAATCCACGATTGGCTTCCTCAGAGGACAAACACATTGTTACCCACTTCTCATCGGTGATACGCGGCATTGTTAACTACTATTCATTCGTGAACAAGCGCTCTTCCCTGTGGAAAGTTGTGTCCATCTATAAAAAGTCCTGCGCGCTAACTTTGGCCAGAAAACACGGCTTACGGTCAGCCAAGGCTGCTTTACTCAAGTTTGGTCCGAACCTGCGGATCGCAGAAAAAGGCAAGGAGGTTGCGTCACTATACTACCCCACCTCTTTAAAAACGACAGGAAAGTTCCATGCTACTAGGTTCAGTCAGGTTACTGTACTCGGAGAACCATATTATGGAGTCAGGTGACTACTATATTCGAGGAACCCCGTGATGGAGTGGCGTCGATGGAGCGGGCACCGACTCACAACGATAGGCTCTTCTATCCCGCGACTCCTCCGGCAATGAAAAATCTGTGTTTAGGACCTCCGCCGGTCGAGTGTCTCGCTCCGGTCGACCCTCTCTCTCTGGTCCGCGCGCCCCTCCCCTTCTTCCTTTTCCAGCACTCGTGCATGGAAATCTACGAGCCATTTCCAGTCTGCGGACCCTTCCTTATCAGCCATTTCGGCTAGTTAAAACTTTTTTTCGCAGCTTTAACTGTATCACTTGGGACCTTTCCCAAATATCCCGGTCTCGGCGCTCTTGCTAGGGCAACCATAGCCGAATCGAGCAAGCGGATCACGCTATGCCTACAATGACTTAGTTACGGGGAGGTGCAGGGGGGTAGTCGGCGGCGGGCGTCCCCCCCCCCCCGGTCTAAGGAGGGCTAGTAGCGCTTATACGGCCAAGCTGCAGAAGCTGGAGAAATTGCCATGGACGAGCCACATGCGGGGAAACTTGCACGTGTGGTTCTGACCGGGGGGGTAAGCACCCTATCGGTATTCTTTGATTCATTCTGTTGCGCGAAATCCATCATTGGCTAAGCAATCATTTGGTTATGCTATTCTCGGTTTTGCTCTAACTGAAGCTATTGCTTTGTTTGCCTTAATGATGGCATTTCTAATATTATTCGTCTTTTAATCAATGTGCTGCAAATATTTTATCTCTTTTTCCTTCCGATTCCCTAAAACGAGCACCTCAGGGCTCGAACGTTTCGTACGTTTGAGCCCTTCCCTCGCCGCACGCGCGTGAAAGAGCTAGAGAAAAGGAACAACGGGTATTTATTTGCCCTTTCCATCCGCTTAGTCAGACAGTAGAGCCCCCAGGCTGCAGCTCGCAGCACCTAAAAGGCTTTGGCTCACCTCCCGGGGAGGTTAGAGAGCGGGAAACGTAAAAGGAAATAAATCTTTTTTCCATATATTTTTCTGCTTACTCCCACAGGGTCCAGAGGATACTCAATTTGGCTTGTCGAACCCCTTATCTACAAGCCATTTCCGGACGAAGGCCGGAAATGGCTTGTAGATTTTTCGGACTCCTTTGCCTTGACGAAAGGAGGCAGGTAGTGCGGAAACCCGAAGGATAGGTGCATCGCACTCGACCAGACGATTGGAGGAGGAGCGGGGCACCTCTTTTCCGTTTGGTTGCTTACTCTACATAGCTTTCGAAGGCCGCGAGTGGGCGGCTTAATTTGCTATGTCAGTGAACATAGCGAATCCAGCCAGGGCTTATAGTTTAATTGGTTCAAACGCACCGCTCATAACGGTGATATTGTAGGTTCGAGTCCTACTAAGCCCATATTCGATAAGACCAAAGTAATGACCGTTGGGCCGGAGGACGTTACAAGGATGCATATCACATTTCGCGCTAGATTTACGTAATAGTAGATTCATCACGAACTACCTGCGGCGGCTGGGCAGCTGGGTGGTGTGTTGAAGGTGATTCCGAACTTTGCTACAATATTGTTTTTGGGAGAAGCGAATGAAGGCCATAGATAGGGGGGGAAACGAGAAAAGCGCATAGCGCTGCGACCACCGAGAGGCGGGAAGCCTGCGTCGTATAGTCATTGTCCACGCGGCACTAAAAAAATATATATATCTATTTTTTCCATTCCCAAAAAAACTGAAAAAAGAGCCCCGCCTGTCAGACGTAAAGAAGGACAAAAACTGCCAAGAGGGAAAAACTGATAACAAGAGAAAGAAACTGACAGGGCACGAGCCTAAATGGCTGAGAAAGAACTGCATTACGAAGAACCCTCTCAGCCGGCGAAGTGCGCGGAAATCTACAAGCCATTTCTGGTCTTCGGACCCTCGTTCGGACCCAGTTCTAAGCTATCTCTTGACCACTTTGATTGGTAAAGCGGGCAAGAGATAGCTGTGACCAAATATCTGATGGTGGCTCTCTCCATTTCGTTCTCTCGCTCATCCTAGTTCTCCCGTTCCCGAGTTCCGAAATGCGAAAAGAAAACAATATATCTATTGTTTTCTTTATCCCTATGCGGTGGATGAATTGCTATACGTTCTGTTCATGGCTCACATTTTAGGTCAGAATTTTTTTTCACGAATTTGTTGTCCAATTAAGGAATTGAAATTGTCAGAATCAAGAATCTCCGGGTGTATAGCTCAGTTGGTAGAGCAATAGGCTTTTAACTTAAAGGTTGCAGGTTCGAGTCCTGCTATACCCAAACTTTGGTGCTAAGCCCAACAGGCTCGGGTGTTGGAAATTCCATATATATAAAAGGGAAAAATTTGTGGACCAAGCTTGCGTGTTTCCCGGCTCAGAGAAGGTAAAATGTATTCTTCTCTTCTCCCCATCCCCGTTTGGCCATACGAGCATAACTGAGTTGAGCAAAGCACGCACTTGTAATGGCATGATTAAAATTTTTCTACGATCGTAACTTCGTGACCCAACTTGCATTAGCTGAACGTTAGGGCGCAGCTAAACCTTCGTGGATGGCCGCTGGGGGCGGGCACTCCTACTACGAAAACAGCGTTACCCGAAAAGAATCATGATAGGTTCCGGCCGCGGGTTTGTCAGACAAAAAAGGTTCTCGGCCCTGCGGGCAGATACTGTAAAGTTTCAGGTCCGGAGAGGTACTCTACGAAATATTTATTTTTTTGACATTTTCGGCCCATAGGTCCGACGCTAAATGGCTGAGAAAGGAGGCGCGTAGCAGAAAAAATATAGATTTTTCTACCCCTCTACCATATCGGGTCGAGCACTATGTGGCTAAAATATTTTTTTTTAACTACGCTTTCATCTCCTATATTTTCCTCTCATCCGAGGCCTAGTGATTGCATAACTTCAGGGGTTGGCGGATATGATGGAATTGGTAGACATGCCAGGTTTAGGTTCTGGTGACCACAATGTTCATGGGGGTTCGAGTCCCTCTATCCGTACGAGTTTAAATCGGTTGAATCGGTTTTTGTACCGCGGGAAAAGATAATATTTTGGGTAAATCAGTTTTTTTGCCCGACAGGCCTCCTGGGGAACTGTCAGACAGTCGCGCGCCCTTGTCAGGCAGTATTTCGGTTCCGTGGTGTCCGACAAGACAAAGTCCGGGTCGGTCAGACAAAAAGTCCAAGGCCTCTCCCTCTTGTTTGTCTCCGCATCGCGTGCCTGCGGGCAGAGACTTTGAAGTTTCTGCCCCCCTTTTTTGTCTCTTTTGGACCCTTCCTTTGGGCACGACGAAGGAAGGGCCGAAGGCGATCAGAAATGGCTTGACGATTTCTGCCCACGAACACCAGAGGGAGAGGCGGCTCCTCGACCCTCTCCTCATAGGTCGAGTGCTCAAGGGGGATAGGTTTCGGGAAAACGCATTAAAGATAATGCAGTTGATTCGTTGGCATATCCACGGATGGAGAGGGATTCGAACCCCCGGTATTCTCGATACTTCGGTTTTCAAGACCGACTCTTTCAACCGCTCAGACATCCATCCTTTTCGTAATAAGCTCTTGAGCTTAAAGCAAACAATAATAAACCTAATATTCAATTATTATGTGAATTAAAGTTCGGAGAATACACGAAAATTTTTGTTTCGTTTGGCCAGGTTCGTGGGGCTCGGCCCGAACTCGAAGGGGCCAAAGCACAAAGTACGCGACCCGAGTGGGCCCGAAGGCTAGAAATGGCTTGACGATTTCCGCGCACGAGCACGAGAAGGATAGGTCTTGGCGGAAACGTTCAAGCCAGAGTCGGAGTAGCCCGGCGGGCTATTCTGTACTCTACGGGGCTTCGCGTAGGTAATTCACTAAACATGACCGTTCAAAATCTGCAAGAGCTGCTGTCATCGGCGTAGGGGGATCAAATCTATAGATTTTGTGTGACCTCTACCCAGGAATAAACAACGTAGACGCGTCAGCAGCCCGGAGCTCTATTGGCTCTATTAGCATGGGGGGTGTAGCCAATCGAAGGGCGAGAGTAAGGTAGTCAGTGAGAATAGCTCTACTTTCTCCCAGTAGCTAGATTTGTCCCTAAGTCTCTCGCATAACAGCCCTATGCTCTGTGCTTCGCTTACTCTGCGGGCTTGCTCCTTTTCATTCAAGCTTCGCCCTACAGGCGATAGAAGCATGCCGCAGGAAATAAAAATCTTTTTTTCGCCCAGACAGATATGCTACTCGTTTAGCTAACTTACAATCCCTAGTCACTGTGTTCAACGAGCTTCGCGATAACCCTGAAATACCCTCATTTCGCGAATCAAACAAGTGTTGATCATGAATCATCGGCGATAATTATGGTAAAATTCTTTTTTTTTCTCAATGCGGGTATAGATTAAAGGTAAATTATCTGCCTTCCAAGCAGAGTATATGGGTTCGATTCCCGTTATCCGCAATGGCTAAAAAAAACGAATTAAACTTCATATGTTTGCATCAAGATTTAAAGTTTGTCGCCAAATTTTGGAAAATGTTTGGCAGACCAAAAAACTTACTCTGAAACAAGAATTACTTATTTCGGAGCTTAGAAAGAACAAAAAAAATAAAAAACAATCTGACTTTTCCGTACAATTACGAACTATGAAAAAGTTGTCCCTTTTTTATGGAAATTTACCAATAAGAAAGCTGCAAAGGGCTAAAACACGCACTTATATGGATAAAAAAAACAGTTTGCTATTCAATATAGAAAAAAGATTGGACGTTATTCTGGTTCGTCTTAATTTTCGTTCAACCATGTTTCAAGCGAGACAACTAATAAATCATCAAAATATTTGTGTCAATTATAAAAAGGTCAATATTCCTGGGTTTCAAGTATCCAACGGTGATCTTATATCTATTCAAGAAAATTCTTTAGCTTTTTTCGAATCAAACATAAGACGAAATTTACGAACTAACCGAATAGTTAGAATGAAACCTAATCATTTAGAAGTTAATTATAAAACACTGAAAGCTGTGGTATTATACGAACCTCAACAAATACGATTTCCTTATAAAATAGATCTAGACCTTCTTGCTTGATTAAAAGGAAGGAACGAAAAATTAATATTTTTGTTGCCTTGGCAATTTCGTCCTGTCAGTTTTTTGTGATCTCTCCCCTCCCCTGATGACAGTACCCCTGCTGGGGGCCTCGTCGGCTCCTATCGTAGCCTTGCACAGCTCATAGAATCGTGAGGGGGAGTTACTGAGGTGGGGCTAGATGCTGTGGGCGAAACCCAGATGAATTTTCAGCTTGACGATCCGAGATGGGTGGTGGAATAATGCGTTATGACGAAAGAGTCAAAATATATGATAGTAAAAAAAGAATTTTTTGTTTTATCCGAAGGGATGGATACTTCTTTGGTTTTGCGAAAGACAGGTCCTTTGTAATGGACCTGAAATGGCTTTTCCGCCAGCCGATACGGCCGGCTCGTAGATTCACGCCCACGGGGGGGAGACTATGATCCTCCCATTAAAACAACGCGTTTATTTCTTCTAAATAATGAAAAGTCACTACTAAATTCATTTATTGGTAGTGGCACACTACGGTTTGTTTATTATATACGTATCTTCTATTACTAAGCTGTGCTTTTTTCTCCATCCATATATGCTTTTGAATATTACCACCATTATTCCATTAAATAATTGATTTACAACATTCGAGTGGTAAAGGCACCTCCCTCCTTTGGTGCCTTCCTATAGTCTATGTTTATCATTGGGGCTCTTGCTTCCCGCGAGGAGGATGGTTATGCGCTCGCGGCTGCTGTATGCTCGCAGCTCACAGCCAAGGGCTCACTGGAACTGCGAACGGGATACCGCATGGCTCACATGGAGAAATCATCTGTGTACACTTGCAAAGAAAATTCAGTATTCATATGCAGGCTGCTGGGGTTGAACCGGTTTTGATAAATATATCTATGAATCAAATCTTTCGGATTATACTCCGGTTTCGCACCCCAAATTCACGTATTCAAATTTGAAGTCTCCTTCAAAAAAAAACCTTAATTTCTAAAGATTTAGTTAAGGAGATTGTAACCAACGCATATTGTTATAGTATTAATAGGGTTAAATATTTCAATAGTAAATTTGATCAGGCCTGTGATGGATAAGCCAACAAATTACAGTAAAGTAACTTGGAAGGATAACGAAGCCGATAGGTGCAACGATAGACCGCTGAAAAATATATTAGAAGTTTTTGGGGTTCTCGATTCGAAATATGTTCGAAATGATTCCAATAGTAAACTTTTCAAGTATGGTAAGTATTTCGTAGGTTTTTTGCGCACTCAGGGAGAATAATGTGTCAAAGGATTGAATGCTGAAGATGGAAAGAGGGCCAAAGATAGGAACCGAAGTTTTAATTCCATGTCCGGTAATAAGGTATTGTCTTACCAACTAACTATTGATAGTGAGCATTGATCCGGGAGTAAATTGAAATAATATCATTTCGATTGAAGGTGATCGGATTAATTCTACTTTTCTAACAGGTCGTATTTCAAGTATTTCAAAAAGTCTGACGGGAGTTCCACTTCCTGGGACAGCAGACTGCCCAATATACCGCATTTATCTAATATCTTATTCCATTCTAGCCAAAATAAAATGCACCCATTTCGAGACTTTTATAAGATAAAGAAAGGAGTAAATTCGTGTCTAGATTCATTCGTTACAATGGGAGGTCGTACGGAGGGTAGTTAATATTGAGGGGTTTGAAGGGGGGGGGATAAGCACTCCCATACAAACTTAACATATTTTTTCAGAGTCTCTCGACTTCTTCAACTCATAATCACAATATTTGAAGAACATTTGGAAGGGAACTGCCTTGTTTTCGGGATAGGAACTCATTCTTTTCATACATCTTTTTTTTCAATGGGCCTGGGCGGCCCTACTCGCACCGTAATAACTGTCATCATACACCCCCCTTTGTATATACTCCCAAGATGACAAACTACTCACTATGGCGGTTGTTACTAGAGCACGGCTTATTAGCACGGCTTATTGGGGTAGGGAAGGGAACGATCACGACAATTTATTATAGACCTCGACAATATCACGACTGGGAGTCTATGATGATGCAGTTCATTCTTTTGGGTGGGCAAGGCGACCCACCCTGCAAATCCTATTGTCGTGATCAATTTGTTAATTGGGAATGTGGATTGTGCGCACGATAGGATCAGAGTTTATGTAATAATAGTTTGCGTGCCATCACACACATATATTAAAGTGCGCGTGATGGATGACAAATTGGGTGTCATCACGTACGTATAATAAGGGGCCTGTGATGTCAAATTGCCACCAGGGTGGGGTAGGGGTGGGTTCGAGTGAAATGGATACAAACTTTATTTTATTAGAAATAAAGGTCGTCAAACAATCGAATACAAGTTTATATTTTTAATTATTAAAGAGTTTTGAGATAATAAACGTTTTTAGAGCGCTTGATCCTGATTTAAAAGGTTTGGCTTTAGTTTTTGATGAAAAAAAGGTTATGTCAACTTCACTTGACACCCAATTGTTCTGTGTCTAGGGATACCGACGGAGGATCGGGTACAAGTTCATAGGGATACGTTAGACAATGTGATGGGGAGACGAAGTTTGATGAATAATCATGTATAAGGATCAGTTATCATATATAAAGGATAAAATATGAAAAAGAGGTTGGGTTTGCCTACAAAAAATTTTTCCATTCCATTGGATGCACTGAAAGTTACTTATAGAAAGGGTGAAAAAGCATCTACTTTTTCATTTACGGTAAAACAGATTGCCAGAAAATTGTTCAATTCGTGAGTCAGGCATTCGAAATATCATTAGACCTGAATTTGGTCCAAAGACGTTAGTCTCCTCGTGTAGATAAAGGCTTGTGTAGTAATTCCACGGAGAGTACCGTATGAAAACTTTGTATGGTCATATCCGGAGAGCTTTCTCAAGCTTATTTTGCACTTGGTATAATTATTCGGATAGTTTTCTGAATTACGCCGTAATGGTAAGGTTTGGCTAGGCTTCACTGGTTCTGTAAGGGAAGTCAGCTATATAAGCGTGAAGAACTCCCGTTATTTAAGGGTATATTATGCTTCTTATTTGTAGTCGTTACCGACCCCCTGTTACGTCGTCAGGGTTCATGAGTGCTAGCTTTTCTCCCCGTACTGGTCATTAAATAAGTAAGTTAAAGGGTTTCTTTGGTTAAAACACGTGCTAACCAGAGGCCCGTAGCGAATGTGTTGGCTTTCCTACTTCGCAAACTCATAATCTGGTAACCACAGGGTCCTGTGGTTGGATTGTCTTCCTTTTATATATATACATCTTTATTTCATTTCCGTTATTATAAAAACGGAAAAACAATCAAATTTTTTCGTTTTGGGGCTGAAACCCGAGGATGAAGCATCATATAAAATGTATGGAAATATTTGTGCAATTTGTTGGTGCCCCTTACTCTTTCTTAGTATGATGCCTAATTAGTTAGTGATACGCAAGATGGTTTATATTGTAAGTTTGTATAGGTTCAAATCCTATTTATGCGTAAATTCAATAATCATACTCAAAAAAAAGAGTTTGATCCTGGCTCAGAATGAACGCTAGCGATATGCTTAACACATGCAAGTCGAACGTTGCTTTCGTTGTTACGTGTTGAAGGTCGGAGGAGAAAATATTTTTTTTCTCTGAGCTGCTCAACTCAGTTGAGCCTGCGGCCTCCGATCAACCGTGAAAACCGTTGAAAACAAAGTGGCGAACGGGCGAGTAATATGTGGGAATCTGCCAAACAGTTTGGGCCAAATCCCGAATAAACGAAAGCTAAAAGGCGCTGTTTGATGAGCCCACAAAGCATCAGGTAGTTGGTTAGGTAAAGGCTGACCAAGCCAACGACGCTTAGCGGGTCTGTTAGGGCGATCCGCCGCACTGGGACTGAGACACGGCCCAGACTCCCACGGGAGGCTGCAGTGGGGAATCTTGGACAATGGGCGGAAGCCTGATCCAGCAATATGGCGTGAGTGAAGAAGGGCAATGCAGCTTGTAAAGCTCTTTCGTCGAGTATGCGATTATGACAAGACTCGAAGAAGAAGCCCCGGCTAACTCCGTGCCAGCAGCCGCGGTAAGACGGGGGGGCAAGTGTTATTCGGAATGACTAGGCGTAAAGGGCACGTAGGCGGTGAATCCAGTTGGAAGTGAAAGTCGCCAGCTCAACTGGCGGAATGCTTTCAAAACCAATTTACTAGAGTAAGGCATAGAGGAAAGCGGAATTTCGTGTGTAGCGATAAAATGCAAAAATATACGAAGGAACGCCAAAAGCGAAGGCAGCTTTCTGGTTCTTTAACCGACGCTAAAGTGCGAAAGCATGGGGAGCAAACAGGATTAGATACCCTGGTAGTCCATGCTGTAAACGATGAGTGTTCGTTCTTGGTCTACTGATATCGCACTCTTTCGGTCCGACTTAAGCCCGGCTTAATGCTTAAATTACCGCAAAGGTAGTGTGACTCGATTGTTTCCTTCAAGTTCCAATAATCGTGAAAAATATGTGATGATCAGGGGCTGAGCTAACGCGTTAAACACTCCGCCTGGGGAGTACGGTCGCAAGGCTGAAACTCAAAGGAATTGACGGGGGCCTGCACAAGCGGTGGAGCATGTGGTTTAATTCGATTCAACGCGCAAAACCTTACCAGCCCTTGACATATGAATAAGTGTGCTTGTCCTTAACGGGATGGTACGGAAATTCATACAGGTGTTGCATGGCTGTCGTCAGCTCGTGTCTTGAGACGTTGGGTTAAGTCCTATAACGAGCGCAACCCTCGTTTTGTGTTGCTAAGACATGCTCTGGTTCAATCCTTGACCACTCGAGACTGACGAAGACTACACCGTGAAAATGGAGGATACCGATGAGCTGAGTTTTTGCAAACGCTGTGTGGCTCATTCCGAAAAGAATATGACCATAATACAAGGTTTTAATACGGTACTCTCCGACGAACGAAGCTCTCGGAGCATTGTACACTTCACACTGAGGAACTCAGTCTTAGTCAAAATGATTGACACTCCAAGTTATGTGCTGCACTCACAAAAAACTGCCAGTGATATACTGGAGGAAGGTGGGGATGACGTCAAGTCCGCATGGCCCTTATGGGCTGGGCTACACACGTGCTACAATGGCAATTACAATTGGAAGCAATGCTGTAAGGCGGAGCGAATCCAGAAAGATTGCCTAAGTTCGGATTGTTCTCTGCAACTCGAGAACATGAAGTTGGAATCGCTAGTAATCGCGGATCAGCATGCCGCGGTGAATAAGTACTCGGGCCCTGTACAAACTGCCCGTCAAACCATGGGAATTGGTTTCGCCCGAAGCAGCCGACCAAAGATCACCCATTACTCGAAGTGTTCCACGCCGTTGTTGAGTGCGGTCGACTAAAGGCATTGGTGATCTCATGTAGGAGACCAAGGTTGGGCCATTGACTGAGGTTAAGTCGTAACAAGGTAGCCGCAGGGGAACCTGTGGCTGGATTGACTCCTTTTTTCCAATTCCATAAGAAGTGGCAAGCGTCGAAGAAATGATAGAAAAAATCGGCTTTACGAGCTTCCAATTTCCAATCTCGAATACGATGACGCAGCTACGAAGGGAATGATAAAATCAAATGAAAATTTCATCATCAGACTTTCTTTCCGTTTTTCCGGTTCTCGCTCTTGCTTCGGGTGCTCCCGGTATACACGTGCCAGAAATCATCCCGTTCATTCTGTTGTCCTTTCACCAATCCCCACAGTTTCTCTCAATACTTACGGCGGTTCAATCGTTTTGTTTGACCCCTTTGCTATCACTTTCCCAGTGGTTCATGCAGGAGCTATTGTCGCTTCATTTTCGTTTGTCGCCTGGAATAGAAGAAATTCACAAGAATGTATTGTGCCGTGGTCGTGGGCTTATTTTCTCGGAATCTTTCTAATCCCTTCCCTGCCTGCCTTGAAATTTCGAAGTCTCGCAAAAGGGTTTCGCCGGCTAAGCATCTCAGTCGGCGGAGGTGGTGCGTCGGACGATGGCCCGGCGGCAGGCTCCGAAAACGAAGAGCGAGACGGCAATCCCTTCATTTACCGGCACCCTTAGTAAAGCTGGAACGCATTCCACCCTCGGTGAGTCGGGGCATGGCGCGACGGCGGGTAGGCCCCCGGACGGGGGTCACCAGGTTACCTGAAAGAAGAACTCGCGATTAGCCGCTGCTTCTTTGGGTACCCCAGAGTTGGGAAGTCGGGCGGCAAGTCGGCCAACTCGGTTATGCAGTTGGGCAAGTCGTCCGATATGTAGGAGCAGGCTTTGGGAACCCCTTTGGGCTAACAGAGAAAGCGGGAGGCGTCGACGAACGATGAGACCCTGTCAAACTATCGTTGTGCCTTTTCATTCTATACTCGCGGAGGTAACTCTCAAATACAATCACGATTTTGAATTGGATAAAATGAAATTGGAAAACGAACATAAATTGTAATAATATAAAGCGGCAAGTCCGGTGGTCCTGATTCTGACAATTGTGATAGGGGAACGGCCCGCAGCCGCCGCACCTTCCGAACCTGTTGATGATTCGTGGAGACCTCGAGTCGTTTCAGTACCTTTGGACAGCTCTCTTTATCCCACCGCGATGGACACTGCAGCATCATCCTTTTATTGAGCTCTTTCAGTATTGCTCTACCCTTCATCCCCTTATTAGTGCGCCAGTTTCTAAAGACAATTCTACCGGTTGCTTCTAAATACGACGTGGCTCGTTCAGCAAATTCTATACCATACAAAGGCTTCCGTGCCCGGAATATGGGCTGGTTTTCTAGCTCCGATTCATTGGCGCCAGCTATGGCGAATTTTCGAAGTTTTTCGGGCTGTGTACGGGGAAGAGCCTGGCTATATGCTTCTTATTCAATAGCTACAAAAAGCATGCAGATGGTTACGCTGGACGGAATTTGGCTCATATGTTTCTGTAGTAGAAGGGATTTCTTCTTTGTAGTGGTTTCTATTACTTCAATTAGTGAAAACAAGTGTGCTCCGACTCCTTCGGCTGTTGGACAGAATTCAGCCCCACTTGAATAAATGACCCGAAGCCCTCCATCATTTAATAGTTTTGAGGAACTTCCAGCTATCCTTCGAAGACCCATTTGTACAACTTAAGTATTGATGAACCGCCGACGGCCGTCCCCCAGACGAAGCGCCTCGTCCTTGGCCCCAAACCCTTATTTCAGCCGTCTCTCGTCCGACAGCGCTGACGCACCCTCTGACCTTACCCAATAGGAAGGAGTGCCCGACCAGAGCCCGCTGGCTTAATTTGCCGTGGGCCAGGGGGGGGGGGACGGGCGATCAAGCTTATAAAGACCTGTATTGCAGCCTTCGTGGTTATGGCCGCTTACTCTTTTTCGGGCTATGCGATCATAGCCGCCTAGATAAGGAAAAGCACAGGGCGTAAAGCGAATTCTGACCCAACAACTAGGAAGCGGTAGATTATTACACCAGCAGGATCATAATCAGCATGTCGGAATAGTTTAGGAGGGTAGAACAGCGGGATCATGATTCGCACACGGGGGTTCGAATCCCTCTTCCGATAGGCGAAAAAAATAAAAATAATTTATTATTATTTCCGAACCGGAATGATATAGTAATAGAATAAATTAGATTTTTTTTTGAAAAGATCAACGGAAAAATTTTTAGAGCCGGGCACTATGGTAAGATGCGAAAACACCCGATCCCATTTCGACCTCGATATGTGAAATCGTCTTAGACCATATGTACTGATTCATCAATTTCGGGAGACATGGTCCACGCCCGGGCAACGCACTTTATCAGAAGGAAATGTATATACGACCAAAATAGCATTACTGGAATAGGATAATGCTATTAGACAAACGCAGATAGCTTACGAAAAAA